TCATGAATGGTTCAGAGTATTACAAAGATTTTAATCTTTGGACTGTTGGGGATGGGATTACTTTGCCTGTTTGTACAAGTATTTTTGTTTTACTAATGATTACTATTACGGATACGTCATGGTACGGGATTATTTGGACTACAAGATCAAACCAGATTATAGAGCAAGATTTGATAAGTAATAGTCAACAAATTGGAATTCATTTATCAACCGATTTTTTCTTCCATTTGAATTCATTTCGATAATTCTTTTAGTCGCTTTGATAGGCGCAATTGCCGTAGCGCGCCAGTAAAAAATCTCTAGAATTAGCAACAGTAATCAAAATTCAACTCTGTTCTGTGTTATTACTATTAAAATATATTCCTTTGTTCCGGACTTTATATTCTAGTCAATTGAATCTGTTGAATTGTTGTTCAGTTCATATTGAAATGAATCAAAATTGATAAGGAGTTAGTCAATGATGCTCGAGCATGTACTTGTTTTGAGTGCCTACTTATTTTCTATCGGTATCTATGGATTGATCACGAGCCGAAATATGGTTAGAGCCCTTATGTGTCTTGAACTTATACTGAATGCGGTTAATATAAATTTCGTAACATTTTCTGATTTTTTTGATAGCCGGCAATTAAAAGGAAATATTTTCTCCATTTTTGTTATAGCTATTGCCGCCGCTGAAGCAGCTATTGGACCGGCTATTGTTTCGTCAATTTATCGTAACAGAAAATCAACTCGTATCAATCAATCGAATTTGTTGAATAAGTAGTATTAATCATAGATTTCGGCTAAAAGCATACAAGTACTATAATGCGCCTCTCTATGGGTATCTGGTAACCATGTATGTAGGGGTATGGTTGGTAATTTGACAGCAAAAGCAATAAAAAATCAAAGTATTATGGCCCTCGCGCATAAACCAATTGGGAAGTAGATTGATTCTGATCACTTATTGATTCGTCTGGTATCTAAATATAGGATTCATTTATAAATTAGTTTACTAGACCGAAAATTTATGACGTTCAAAAATGTATAGATCCAATGTCACATTCAGTAAAGATTTATGATACATGTATAGGATGTACTCAATGTGTCCGGGCGTGCCCCACTGATGTATTAGAAATGATACCTTGGGACGGATGTAAAGCGAAACAAATTGCTTCTGCTCCAAGGACCGAGGACTGTGTTGGTTGTAAGAGATGTGAATCCGCCTGTCCAACGGATTTCTTGAGTGTTCGGGTTTATTTATGGCATGAAACAACTCGCAGTATGGGTCTAGCTTATTGATACGTTCCATAAAACTCTTTCCCCTTTTTTTTATCTGATGCTATGGAGGGACCCACTCCTATTTCGGCTCTGATACATGCTGCTACCATGTTAGCGGCGGGAGTTTTTCTTGTAGCTCGCCTTATTCCTCTTTTCATACAAAACCCGTTTTTCTGGCCCAAGCATATCTTGTCTTTACCACGAACCAATTTTCTTGCTCAAAAAGACATTAATTGTAGTTTTACCAATATTTGCGGGTTCCTTAATTTTTTTTCTTCCACATAGAGGAAATAGATTAATCCGCGGGTATACTACATGTATATGTATTTGATTACTTATTCTAACGACTTATGCCTTCTGCTATCATTTCCAAGCGGATGATTCGTTAATCCAACTAGTGGAAGAGATCGGTTTTTATGGGCGGTTTAACAAAGTATGTACCAATTACCAACTAGAGGACCCATTTGACTCACGGAATTCATCACTACTTTAGCTACTTTGGCGGCTTGGCCAGTTACTCGAGATTCTCGATTATTTTATCATTTCCTAATGTTAGCAATGTATAGCGGTCAAATAGGACTATTTTCTTCTCAAGACCTTTTACTTTTTTTCATCATGTGGGAGTTAGAATTAATTCCCGTTTATCTACTTCTATCCATGTGGGGGGGAAAGAAACGTTTGTATTCAGCTACAAAATTTATTTTGTACACTGCCGGAGGTTCCGTTTTTTTATTAATAGGAGTTCTGGGTATTGGTTTATATGGCTCCACTGAGATACCAGACGAATCAATAAGTGATCAGAATCAATCTACTTCCCAATTGGTTTATGCGCGAGGGCCATAATACTTTGATTTTTTATTGCTTTTGCTGTCAAATTACCAACCATACCCCTACATACATGGTTACCAGATACCCATAGAGAGGCGCATTATAGTACTTGTATGCTTTTAGCCGAAATCTTATTAAAAATGGGAGCGTATGGATTAGTTCGAATCAATATGGAATTCTTCCCGCACGCTCATTTTATATTTTCCCCCTGGTTGCTAATAATAGCAATAGGTTCTATCACTGATATGGGGCTCAACGGGAGCGTATGGATTAGTTCGAATCAATATGGAATTCTTCCCGCACGCTCATTTTATATTTTCCCCCTGGTTGCTAATAATAGCAATAGGTTCTATCACTGATATGGGGCTCAACGGAGCCCTTTTACAAATAATTTCTCATGGGTTTATTGGCGCTACACTTTTTTTCTTGGCCGGAAGGACTTATAATAGAATACAGCTTGTTTCTCTTGACGAAATGGGTGGAATAGCTATCCCAATACCCCAAATATTCACGATGTTCAGTAGCTTTTCGATGGCCTCCCTTGCATTATCGGGCATGAGTGGTTTTGTTGCCGAATTTATAGTCTTTATTGGGCTAATTACTAGCCAAAAATATCTTTGAATGACTAAAAGCTCTAATTACTAATGGCAATTGGAATGATATTAACTCCTATTTATTATCTATGTTACGCCAGATGTTCTATAGATACAAGATATTTAATATTTCAAACTCTTATTTTTATGATTCTGGGCCGCGGGAGTTATTTCTTTTGATCTCTATTTTTTACCCCTACTGGGTATTGGCATGTACCCCGACTTCCTTCTTTCACTATACAGTTGAAAAGGTTGAAGTTATTTTATCTAATTCTTTTTATAGCTAGTGATTATTCGTAAGAAACAATCAAAAAAATGTTCGTTATATAATAAAAAAAAGTAGCTTTTTTCTTTTATGTTAAGTAAAAAAAATGAATAATGAATGTGAACTGGTGAGAACCCGGCGAATTACTAAAATATTTTAGTAATTCGCCGGGTTCTCACCAGTTCACACAAAGTTTTTTATATGATATGCAATATACACTTTTCTATTTCTGGGCCTTTTTTTTGAATTCAATTATAATGTAAATGAACCATAACTATGTAGTCCTATTCCTAATAGATTGACTCCAAAATAGCATATCCAAATTATAAGAAATCCAATAGACGCCACAATTGCCGAATTTGTAACCTTCCACTTTATATTTGTTCGAGTATGTAAATAAATCGCGAATACGATCCAAGTAATAAAAGCCCAAGTTTCTTTTGGGTCCCAACTCCAATAGGATCCCCATGCTTCGTTAGCCCACACCGCTCCCGAAAGAATTCCTGTGGTTAAAAAGATAAACCCTAGACTAATAACCCGATAACTCCAATAATCCAACTGTTGAATTAATTGTGATCTGTAATAATTCCTTGGAGAAAAAAAAGAAGTATTTTGAAAAAAATTACTTCGTTCATTCATATATTTGATCTCACCAAAAAAAAACGACTTATTTAAAAAATGATTACTCGTATAAACAAACTTTCTATTTTTTTTTACTGTAATGACTAGAAGAGATACTGATAATAATGATCCACATAAAAGGGCTGCGTAGCCTAAAATCATCATACTTACGTGCATTATTAGCCACTCGGATTGAAGAGCGGGTACTAATATTTGGGATTCGCGTATTTCAGTTAAAAGACCTGAAGTAGCAAAGCTCTGCGTAAAAATAGCACTTGGGCTTATTATTGTGCTTAGCAGATTTTTATTTTTTTTGAAATGTGGAACTATATGAATAAGGGAAAAACTCCATGAAAGAAAGATTAACGATTCATATAAATCACTTATTGGAAAATGTCCCGAATAAATCCAACGAGTAATTAAGAATCCTGTTATACAAATAAAAGTTATTGTCGTGCCTTTTTTGGACGAATCATACAGTTTTACGAGTTCATCGACTAAAAAGGTTATCAAATGAATTGTAATTATTATTGAAACGATCGAAAAAGAAATATGAGTTAATATATGCTCTAAGGTTGAAAATATCATAAAAATAAAAAAAAAAGAAATTTATAAATTATAAAATCAGAACAAATATAGGGAACTGAATTCATTTTCATTATATTATTAGGATCCGTTTACTTTTTTTAGTAAATCATATGCCGCCACTCGGACTCGAACCGAGATGCTCTAGCACTGCTTCCTAAGAGCAGCGTGTCTACCAATTTCACCATAGCGGCTTGTCTTGAATTCATAATAGCCCGTGGCTAATCAATCGTCTAGATTTTAAAATTCAATTGGGTGTAATATTTTTTTAGGAAAGATTAAAATTGATGAATAAAAATCCGCTTAACTAGGTATTTGAACGTTCATTATTTGAGTTTTAGCTAGGGTTTTCATTTTTTTTATTGTGTTGAACTCTTGTAAAACTAGATAGTCCTACTATCTATGAATTACGGGATAGAACCCCCACAAAAAAATGAACCTATTTTGAATCATTTTAAATTGATACGTCTTTTATCCAGAACATCTTCACTAAGTGTTTTGCGTGGATTGATGGCGAGATATAGATGGGATCTATATAGGAATTGATAAAATAGGAATTTAGAAAAGTCATAAAGTTGTACAAAAAAGAAAACCGTATAAATCCATTCTAGCCCAAATCTAATAGGTTGCTAGGGAAAAGAATATCTAATAGGTTGCTGGGTAAAAGAATGCTTGTAAATTAGGAAATATACTAAAAAAAATAATACTTACTTTTTTTTTTCAATTCGAAATAGAAAAATTATTATTCTATATATTTATTCTATAATATTATCTATTAAATTTTAAGAGCGGAACGCATTCCATTTCCTATTGAGTCACTCAATAGGAAATGGAATTGGAGAGTTGGATTTTCGACCTGAAATAACTCAAAAATCGAGTCAGACCAATGTAGATTATTCCGACCTGTTATGTTTTATTACTTATTTTATTTGTTTGTCGCTCAAAAAACTTTTAGAATTACCGGTAGAAAGAGATTTCCCTAAGGAAAACGCCCTTAATGCTGTCCAATAACCCTTCTTTTTCCAAAAGTTTTTACGAATACGCTTTTTTGATGCAGAAGTGCGTTTTTTTGGAACTGCCATTTAAATAAAAATTAAGAAATTACTCGTTGGTATAGCTGGATGTGAAAGACATCTATTGGTCAAAAAAAAGCTAAACTAAAAACTAAAGGAGTAGATAAGATGGGTAAAAAATATGTCCAATTTGGACTAGAATTTTCAAATTCCAAAGAGACTAGTAATTTGTTTCTTTCTTTCATTTGACCAATTAGAACTTCTTTATTTCAATATTTGAAGTATTTAGCAGAAATTCAGAAAGAATAAGTTAAAAATAAAAAATTATATTTAAGTTAGTGCATCTCTTCGTTTTTATATTCACTCCTTTTTTCAAAGTACATTGAATCGGAAACAAAAAAATATTAATTTAAAATCATAAAACTTTTTTATGGAACAGACATATCAATACGCACGGATTATACCTTTCGTTCCACTTCCGGTTCCTATGCTAATAGGGGTGGGACTTCTTCTTTTTCCAACAGCAACAAAAAATCTTCGCTGTATGTGGGCCTTTCCGAGTATTTTTTTGTTAAGTATAGTCATGATTTTTTCAACCAATCTGTCTATTCAACAAATAAATAGCAGTTCTATCTATCAATATGTATGGTCTTGGACCCTCGATAATGATTTATCTTTCGAATTCGGCTACTTGATTGATCCACTTACTTCTATCTATGTTACTGTTAATCACTACTGTTGGAATTATGGTTCTTATTTATAGTGATAATTATATGGCCCACGATCAAGTATCCTTGAGATTTTTTGCTTATATGAGTTTTTTCAGTACTTCGGTGTTGGGATTAGTGACTAGTTCCAATTTGATACAAATTTATATTTTGCGGGAATTAGTTGGAATGTGTTCCTATCTATTAATAGGGTTTTGGTTCACACGACCTCCTGCCGCAAATGCTTGTCAAAAAGCGTTTGTAACTACTCGTATAGGGGGTTTTGGTTTATTATTAGGAATTATAGGTTTTTATTGGATAACAGGTAGTTTTGAATTTCGGGATTTATTCGAAATCTTTAATAACTTGATTTATAATCATGAAGTCAATTCTCTTTTTGTTACTTTGTGTGCTACTTTATTATTTGCCGGTGCAGTCCCCAAATCTGCACTCTTTCCCCTTTTTTTTATCTGATGCTATGGAGGGACCCACTCCTATTTCGGCTCTGATACATGCTGCTACCATGTTAGCGGCGGGAGTTTTTCTTGTAGCTCGCCTTATTCCTCTTTTCATACAAAACCCGTGCCCAAATTCAAATATTTTGGGCACGGGTTTTTCTGGCCCAAGCATATCTTGTCTTTACCACGAACCAATTTTCTTGCTCAAAAAGACATTAATTGTAGTTTTACCAATATTTGCGGGTTCCTTAATTTTTTTTCTTCCACATAGAGGAAATAGATTAATCCGCGGGTATACTACATTTGATTACTCATGCTTATTCGAAAGCATTGTTGTTTTTAGGATCTGGATCTATTATTCATTCGATGGAAGCTATTGTTGGGTATTCTCCAGATAAAAGTCAGAATATGGTTCTTATGGGCGGTTTAAGAAAACATGTACCAATTACAAAAACTTCTTTTTTATTAGGTACACTTTCTCTTTGTGGTATTCCACCTCTTGCTTGTTTTTGGTCCAAAGATGAAATTCTTAGTGATAGTTGGTTGTATTCACCGATTTTTGCAATAATAGCTTATTCTACGGCAGGATTAACCGCCTTTTATATGTTTCGGATCTATTTACTTACTTTTGAAGGACATTTAAACGTTTATTTTCAAAATTACAGTGGCAAAAAAAGCAGCTCATTCTATTCAATGTCTCTGTGGGGTAAAGAAGGACCTAAAATTATGAAAACAAGCTTTCGTTTATTCGATTTATTAATGATCAAAAACAACGAAAAGGCTCCTTTTTTAAACACATATCGAATTGATAGTAATGAAAATGTAAGAAGCATGGTGCAGCCTTTTATTAGTATTACTCATTTTGGCACTAAAAAAACTTTCTCATATCCCCATGAGTCGGACAATACTATGCTATTTCCCATCTAATAAAATGCAAGTTTTGGGGGTTAAAATAATAAATGTGATATATGATTGGTCGTATAATCGCGGTTACATAGATGTTTTTTATACAATATCCTTAACTAAGGGTATAAGAAGATTAGCTGAACTAACCCATTTTTTTGATAGACGAGTAATCGATGGAATTACGAACGGAGTAGGTATTGCGAGTTTTTTCGTAGGAGAGGGTATCAAATATGTAGGGGGTGGTCGAATTTCTTCTTATCTTTTAGT